TTAATCTTTTTCTATCTATTTTATATATATCAATAAAATTTATATCAATAAAATAGAAATCGATTTTTGTCGTTATAAAAGACACTCTTTTATAGTAACAATAATAAATTGAGTATGATATAATTAGTATGATATAAATAGAACAAAAGAGGAAATAGCAAAGAAACAAAAAGGTTATACAAGGCTATATACAAATCATCCACATTTTTTTATTTTCATTAATTGAATTTTATTTGTTGATTAGGGCGAAGTTCCGTAAAAACCCCCGCCCTTTTTGAAATATCATGAACAGTTCCTGTAGGTTGAGCACCTTTTTCAAGGAAATAGAGAATAGCAGGAACATTTAAATAGATTTGATTCTTTATCGGGTCATAAAAACCCACTTTACGAAGATCTCTTCCCTCTCGTCGGGATCGAACATCAATTGCAACGATTCGATAAATGGCTCATTGGGATAGATGAACAATACTCCCCCCCCCCTAGAAACGTATAAGAAGTTTTATCCTCGTACGGCTCGAGAAAATTCTAAATTATGTCTATGTATAGAATCATAATATCAAATAGATCCATAAAATCATCAAATTCATTATATTATTGATTTTAGTTTAAATACTTTTTCTTAGTCTTCCCCCCCCCCCCCAAAAAAAAAAATTATTTGTATCCTCATAACTCAAGTTGAATAACTCTCAAATAACTCAAAAGAAACCTTTTAGGTATTAAATTTATTGAGTGGTCTCTAACCCTTTTTGTCTGTCTCCTTTAGAATCTATTTTGATTCTTAAATATGATCTGGTTGTTGAGACAATTGAAAACGGTATTTCCTTGTTCCAGGATCTTTATCTTTGCCTTGAATCATTGGGTTTAGACATTACTTCGGTGATCTTTAAATCGTTTCAAAACGGCAGCAACATACCATTTTTTGTGATTTCTTTCTATCAAAGAATCGTATGAATGGTTGATTCCTACGTAATACACTTTACTTTTGATTTGATCAAAAGAGTTTTACCAATTCCAACAAAATTAACTTTTAAATTTTATCGAATTGGATCCTTTAGATTTATATATCTAAAATATACTTACGAAGTTGTTCCAATTTATTGATCGATACTAACCTTAGATTCTTGCCCTTGAGAAATTAATCAATACGTTCTACTCGAGCTCCATCGTGTACTATTTACATGGCAACACTCTCAAAAATGAGGGTTCCAGTGGAACAGAACAAATGATGTCGAGCCAAGAGCACTTTCGTTCCTATATAATATAAAAAAGTGGTGGATGTAAGAATCCACAGCTGATCATGTCCTTCAAGTCGCACGTTGCTTTCTGCCACATCGTTTTAAACGAAGTTTTACCATAACATTCCTTCAGTTTGGAACCAGTATGTAATTGATTCAATTATGGAATCGTGAATAATCATCGGTTCGGTCGGTACATAATAATCTATACTTTTTTCTTCTAAATAATCTATACTTTTTTCTTCTATATGAAGAATGGATAATGTATGACGAAGTCTCAACAAGAATTCAATCAATTTAACCCCATTGTTTATAATTTTTTTTTAATTATAACTAACATAACATGAATAAATAAACACGAATAAACAAGTTATTTTGAATATCTATCTTCAAGTAACGTGATAGGATAAATTCAACAATTTCACACTTCTTAGAGTACCAAGAACTCATAAGAAATCATTAAAAAGATTTAATTGATTGAATAGTTTCCTACCCTATATCATTATTTGCATAAGGTTTTACAGTAAGTACCATTCGCTTTTTATCATCATTAAGAGAAAGATAAATCCATATTGGATTAAACCATCAATGATTAATAAAAAAAAAAGACTGATGTAAGGAAAGATTGAAGATTTAGGTTGTTATTTTTTCATATTTCATATTGTAAAATCAGTAATATTTAACAAATCAAAATTTTGTTTCATATGCGTGTTATTTGAACTCGATTAAATTTGTGAAAAAGATATGATTAATAAAAAAAAAAAAAAGAAATAAGAATCACATTCTATAACAATATTATACTCTTAAACGGAAGACTGGTCGAAAAGACAATCTTTATTTTGATATATTTTATTATGATATAGATTATGATATAGATATATATTTTCTTTTTTATTATAGATTAATAAAATTATAGATTAATAAAATGATCGTGGGTCAGGTATGTTCTGGGACGGAAGGATTCGAACCTCCGAATAGCGGGACCAAAACCCGTTGCCTTACCACTTGGCCACGCCCCATTTCTAGTCGACACTAATAAACACTAATATTGGTACTGGTTGTTCGTCAACTCAAGTCTAAATATCTATTATCTATAAAATAGATTACTAGAATTTTTATACATGTAGACGTAGAATTAAACGGAATTTATTGATCATTACATATAATTCAATTAAGATATTGTATGAAAGTATGGTTTATTCTATTCTCTTTTGATTTGAGAATTGAAGGATTTTTGATTGGGTGAGTTCAAATCAAAGAAAGTTTTTTGGTCTATCTTATTTTCTTTTTATTCATTTTTCTTTTCTATGAATAATAACATATTTATAATAATAAAATAAAAAAAAAACTCAATTTATTAATAACTCAATCAAAATAAATAAAATACAATTATCCTCAAGAACAAAATGTTTGTTATGCTTAATATATTTAGTTTGATCTGTATCTGTCTTAATTCTGCTCTTTATTCAAGTAGTTTTTTCGTCGCCAAATTGCCCGAGGCCTACGCTTTTTTAAATCCAATCGTAGATGTTATGCCAGTAATACCCCTGTTTTTTTTTCTCTTAGCCTTTGTTTGGCAAGCTGCTGTAAGTTTTCGATGATATCTTTAATTTAATAATGTCTAGACAAATTCATGATTTATTGAAAAAAAAAAAATTCAAAGAAAAGAATTGATAAGATCAGATAAGTCTTACACCCTCAATTCAAATATTGAAATTCTTGTACAACCGCGAAAAATCTGGATCACCCCACTTTATTTCTTGGTGTCAAAATAAAAAATCAAAATAGTAGGGTATGCGGTATAAAAACGGAGAATCTATTCTCTTTTTTACTAAAAAAAATCTTGGAGATTATGTAATGCTTACTCTCAAACTATTTGTTTACACGGTAGTGATATTCTTTGTTTCTCTCTTTATTTTCGGATTCCTGTCTAATGATCCAGGACGTAATCCTGGACGTGAAGAATAAAAGATAAGGTTTTTGTTTTCCTTGCTTGATTTTTAAATGTTCTTAGTAGGATTTTATCTATTACACATTTTTAACTATAAAAAAAAAAAAGAGCTCGCGAAAAATTCGAAAGAAAATACCAAGTCATCAACAAAAACGGAAAGAGAGGGATTCGAACCCTCGGTACGAAAAACTCGTACAACGGATTAGCAATCCGACGCTTTAGTCCACTCAGCCATCTCTCCTCCCAATTGAAAAAGGATAATACTATGTTACATTATAAAAAATAAGGATTGAAAGAGCCCTTCATAATATATAATATTTTTTTTCATCCGAGAGTGCTTTTTAGTTCCACGGCCCGGCTAAGTACTGACCAGGCCGGGCCCGCCATTTATTGTTCCAACGAATCATAAATAATTTTTTTTATTTGAAAACTAAAATACTTGCTTGTTATTACGATTGGAAAAATAAAAACTCTTTTTATTTCTATGATATAGAATCAAATGATATCGAATCAAAGTGTCGTTTCTTATCTTAATTTTTTATATTTATTCTTTATTCCTTTTATTTTAGTTAAAGTAAATAAATAACAAAAAGGGAGCTGTGGATTCTTGCACAATACATTTTCATGTATGTTATGGCTTAAGTAGTTTTGTCGAGACGTCTAGGTCAAAAACCTCCGGCAAAAAAACACTTGTTATTTAGTTTTAGTTATTGAAATTTAATGAATTCTCTTTTCCGAATCTCATTGGGTTCTCTGATACAACACGTAAACGCTCTAATTTTCACGATTATTTTATGATCCTATCCTTTTTACTCTTTTAACTTTTTATTACGACCCATTTTCTTGTTCGACAAAAGGTTCATTTATATACAATAATCGGATTGTAGCGGGTATAGTTTAGTGGTAAAAGTGTGATTCGTTCTATAACCCTTTATATAGTTAAGGGGTCTTTCGGTTTGATTAATATTTCATTCCGACCAAAAACTTTATTTCTTAAAAGGATTTAATCCTTTACCTCTCAATGAAAAATTCGAGGAAGAATATACATTCTCGTGATTTGTATCCAAGAATCAATTAAAAATTGAAAAATTGGATTATGAGATTACGAAACATAATTTTTTTTTTTTTAATTAGATCAATACTTCTAATTGAATAAGTATGAGTAAAGGATCCATGGATAAAGATAGAAAGTGGCTTTCTAATCGTAACTAAATCTTTAATTTGGAATTTGTATTATGGAAATTGAAGCAAAATGGCTATTAAACAATGACTTTGGTTTACTAGAGACATCGACAAATTGTTTTAGCTCGGTAGAAACAAAATGCTTTTCCTAAGGATTCTCTCACATAGAAATAGAGAACGAAGTAACTAGAAAGGTTGTTATAATATAATCCCCCTCTTTTCTATAGGGATCGTCTAGAAAGCGGGTTGTTCTGAATACATTCAGACAGAAAAGCTGACATAGATGTTATGGGTGGAATTTTTTTTTTTCGTTCATGTCTTAATATAGGAATTTATACATCTTCCATAAAGGAGCCGAATGAAACCAAAGTTTCACGTTCAGTTTTGAATTAGAGACGTTAAAAATGATGAATCAACGTCGACTATAACCCCTAGCCTTCCAAGCTAACGATGCGGGTTCGATTCCCGCTACCCGCTTTTACTTTATTTTTTTATTAAATTAATAAGAAATTAAGAAATAAGAAAAAAATAGAATTAAATATTTTGAGATTTTTATTATTTTATAAAAAATTTTATGAATATAATTAATGTAATGCATCATTGACTTGAATACGGAATTCCCGGAATTGGTT